TCATAAAAGGCTAATTTTTCAGGAATTTTAGACCAAGCTTCTGATAAACTTTGATTTTCTGCTAAGCCAGTACTAACTCTTCGATATATCTCTTGCTGAAAGTACCCTTGATCCCATTGATAACGAGTAGGTCCAAATAATTCAATAGGGGTAGTTGCTGAACCATACCACATAGTTCCGGCAACAACAAAAGCTGCAAAAAAGACAGCCGCGATACTACTGGAAAGCACAGTTTCAATATTGCCCATACGCAAGCCTTTGTATAGGCGTTGGGGTGGTCGGACACTAAGATGGAAGAGGCCTGCTAATATACCCAATGTTCCAGCCGCAATATGATGAGAGGCTATTCCTCCCGGAACAAAAGGATCAAAACCTTCCACGCCCCAGGCTGGATTAACATATTGTACTTTTCCAGTTAGTCCATAAGGATCGGACACCCAGATTCCAGGACCATACAAACCTGTTACATGAAATGCACCAAAACCAAAGCAAGCCACCCCCGCCAAAAATAAATGGATTCCAAAAATCTTGGGCAAATCCAAAGAAGGTTTTCCTGTCCGTTCATCAGTAAATATTTCGAGATCCCAATACACCCAATGCCAGATAGCTGCTAAAAAGCACAAGCCAGAAAACACAATATGCGCTCCGGCCACACCTTCGTAACTCCAAATACCCGGATATGTTATAGTCCCTCCTGTGATACCCCAACCACCCCATGAATTGATTATTCCTAAACGGGTCATGAAGGGTATAACGAACATACCCTGTCTCCACATTGGATCAAGAACGGGGTCAGAAGGATCAAAAACTGCTAATTCATATAGAGCCATCGAACCGGCCCAACCAGCAACCAGAGCTGTATGCATTATATGAACAGCAAGCAACCGGCCGGGATCATTCAATACGATAGTATGAACACGATACCAAGGCAAACCCATGAAAATACCTCTTTCTCAAAGAAAAAAAGACACTACGCAACTTTATTGCATTGGAAAAGACTATACTCTGACTATGTTATGTCCCCCTCCCTTCGGGGATTCGTTCAGAGCAAGGGTTACTATTCATCTTTGTTTTATTCTATTGGGAATAATGGAACAATTCCATTCGTAGGAAAAAGGATAAGCAGATTTATTCTATACTCAATAAGTAAGAATACGCAATGGGAAGGCTGAGGCCTTTTCTATGAGCAAGTGTGTCCGTACTGGTTCATCATTACAAGGGCCTATTTCGAATAATTTGACCTTATTCATTCTGTCTTTCTTTAGGAATAATTATCACTATAAAGAAGAACCATTTTCTATAATGATAGACTCCTCTTTTTAGTTTGCAAAAATGGAAACTTAGGTAAGTTCTTTTTGAGAAAAATGAAACTATGACCCATTTTTAGTTTGCAAAAATCGAAACTTAGGCAAGTGCTTTTTGAGAATTGGCTGACGAATGGATCAAATAATATTACGTATATAAAGAAAAAAACAAACCATCCAACAGTCGTGATTCATATTGACATAATAGAAGTAAGTGGATCCATTAAGTAGCCGAATTCGAAAAAAAACTAATTATTTATGATCCACGACCAAACATATTGATAGGTAAAACTGCTATTTATTTGCTGAATCGTTTTTGATAAAGGACAATATTCGAAAAACTAGAAAACCCTTCTTACGTTTCCACATCAAAGTAAAGATAGTCGTATTTTGTCTTTCATTTTATGCCAGTTGGTGTTCCGAAAGTCCCATCTATGTTACTTCACAATATGTTACTTCACAAATTGCAACAGAAATTTGTCTTAATGGCTATGAACAGACATGGCGGGCCTGGCGGCCCGCCATTCAAAGTGAATGGTTTCTCGGTTTTTCCGGACCCAGCAGATGAGGGGAATGGCAAACCCGAACCCGATCCAGGTGATGAAAAAAACAACATGTCGGATTCGGCTAAGGCAAAACCAGACCCCGAAATCAATGCGGTTCCAGGCGATGCGACAGATAACATGTCGCATCAGGCTAAAACAAAACCAGAACCCAATCCCGATGAGGGCAAAGACCGAATAGAGGAACTAATCTTCGAAATTAGTGAAATTGAAAAAATGATAACTGATTGCCAAAATAAATTACAAAATATGAATGATCTAGAACCGCCAGATCAAATCGAAGAAGAGATGAAAAAGATGAAACACGAGCGAGCCCTCTTGGACAATGAATTAGCCACAGAGCGAATCCTAAAGAAAATAAGAAAAATTAGCGCTCGGCTAGATTTCTGGGAGACTCAAATATTCGTTGGCAACAATCAAACGCTCAACCATATGAAAGAAGAAGAAATAGATAGGCTGAAGGAAGAGCTCGACATCTTCATCGTAGAACTACTACACCTCAAGCTGACCAGACAGAGCCTCGAGCGGAACAGAAAGAGACGGGAGCAATGATGTTCCTTGGATTATTTCCAATTGTTTTTTTTTGCTAGCGGGGGCTTTCCGCACTCAATCGTATTAGATAGATATCCCTTC